AAACAACTTCTGAAAGGAAGGGGACTAAAGAGGAACAAGAGGGATCCACCGAAGAAGATCCTTCTCCTTCCCTTTTTTCGGAAGAAAAGGAGGATCCGGACAAAATCGATGAAACGGAAGAGATCCGAGTGAATGGAACGGAAAAAACAAAGGATGAATTCCACTTTGACTTTAAGGAGACATGCTATAACAATAGCCCAGTTTCTGAAACTTCTGATCTGGATGGGAATCAAGAAAATGCGAAGTTAGAAATACTAAAAAACAAAGAAAAAGAAGCAATTTTCTTCTGGTTTGAAAAACCTCTTGTGACCCGTCTTTTCGACTATAAGCGATGGAATCGTCCATTGCGGTATATAAAAAATGATCAATTTGAAAAAGCTATAAGAAATGAAACGTCACAATATATTTTTTACACATGTCGAAGTGATGGCAACCAAAGAATATCTTTTACGTATCCATCCAGTTTGTCAACTTTTTTGGAAATGATACAAAGAAAAATGACTTTGTACACAAATACAATGGAAAATCACTTCTCTTATGAACTGTATAATCAATGGGTTCATACCAAAGACCAAAAAGAAAAGAATCTAAGCAATGAATTTCTAAGTAGACTACAGGCTATAGACAAGGGATCTGTTCCTATGTATGTAATAAAAAAAAGAACGAAATTATGTAATAATAAGATCAAAAAAGCATACTTGCCGAAAAAATATGATCCTCTCTTGACTGGTCCCTATCGCGGAACAATTGCCTTTTTGTTTTCACCCTCCATCGAAAATGACATGGGAACTCTTTGGATAAATAAGATCCATGGTATGCTTTTTACTACTAATACTGATTATGTAGAATTTGATCAAAAAATGGATATGTATGCGTTTGATAGAAAATCATTATCAACGGAAATAGAACCTTTTTTTAACTTTATTAGTAAATTAAATACAGAATCACCATCGTATTTAAATGTGAAAAGACTTTCTTTATTTCTAGAAAAAAAAATTTTTGATTCAAAATCAAAATTTTTAAAATTATTATTCAATGCAGTTCTAACTGATACCAACGATCAGACAATTAGAAAAAAATATCTTGGAGTAAGCATAAAAGAAATACGCAAAAAAATACCTCGATGGTCATATAAATTAATCAACGATTTCGAACACGAACAAAAAGCAAATGACGAAGGCCTGGCAGAGGATCCTCAGATTCGTTCAAGAAAAGCTAAATTTATAATAATTTTTAATGATAATCAGCAGAATCCCGATAATACCCTTCAAACAGAGGAAGTAACTTTATTACGTTATTATGAACAATCCGATTTTCGTCGAGAGATAATAAAAGGATCGATGCGCGCTCAACGACGGAAAATGATTATTTCAAAACAGGTTCAAGCGAACGCCCATTCCCCCCTTTTCATGGACAGAATAGAAAGCCCTCTATTTTTTGCGTTTGATATCTCCAAACTGATGAAATTTATTTTTATAACTAGGATGGGTAAAAAGACAGAATTTAAAATTTCGGATTATGTGGAGGAAGCTAAAAAAAAAAAAGATAAACTAAGAGTAGATAAAAGTTACAAGCACAAAATGCAAGAAAAAGCGCAGATCGAAACAGCAGAAATTTGGGATACTATTCTATTGGGTCAAGTAATAAGAAGTTCAATATTACTAACACAAGCAATCCTTAGAAAATATATTCTACTACCCTCTTTTATAATAGCTAAAAATCTTGGTCGTCTGCTATTATTTGACTTTCCAGAATGGTCTGAGGATTTAACCGATTGGAAGAAGGAAAGATATGTTAAATGCACCTATAACGGTGTTCAATTAGCAGACAATGAATTTCCAACAAACTGGTTAACAGAGGGTATTCAAATAAAGATACTCTTTCCTTTCCGTCTGAAACCTTGGCACCGATCTAATCCAGACTCTCCTTATAGAGAAAAAAAAACACACAAATATGATTTTTGTTTTTTAACTGTTTGGGGGATGGAAACCGACCTACCTTTTTGCTCTCCCCGAAAACGATCCTCCTTTTTTGCACCTATTTTAAAAGAACTTGGAAAAATGCTTCTAAAAAGGAAGCCAAATTGTTTTCCAATTCTAAGAAGATTAAACGAACGAACAAATTTCTCTCTAAGGGTCTCAACAACAATTCAAAAAAGCATTCTCCTTATAAAAAAAATAAAAAAAGAATTAGCAAAAATAAACCCAAAGCTATTATTTGGATTAGGAGAAGTATATGAGTTGCGTGAAACTAAAAAAGAAAAAGATTTTTTAATCCGTAATATTATTATTTATAAACCATCCAGTAAACTAAAATCTATTGATTGGAGAAGTTATTCACTGCCAGAAAAAAAAACAAAAGAGCTGACTGATAGAACAAGCCTAATCATAACTCAAATAAACAAACTTATAAAAAAAAAAATATATATAACTTCAGAAAAAAACATTAGTTCGAACAAAAAAAGTAATGATGCTAACAGATTAGAATCCTATATATATATTTTTCAGGTGTTAAAAAGAAGAAAGATTAGATTAATCCGTAAATTACATTTTTTTATACAATTTTTCTTTCAAAAGATATACTTCTTAGGTATGATTAATATTCTTCGGATCGACACACAAGTTTTTCTTGAATCAACAACAAAAAAAGTTCAAAAATACATTTACACTATTTATATTAAAGCAAATCCCGCAAGAATTGAGAAAAAAAAAAACACAAAAATTCACTTTATAAAGTCACTTTCTAATATTAGTAATATTAAAAAATATTCAAAGAACTTACCTTCTTTGTCACAAGCATATGTATTTTACAAATTATCAAAAACCCACGTTATTAACTTAAGATCTGTTCTTCAATATCACGGAACACCCGTTTTAAAGAAAAACGAACTAACGGGATATTTTAGAACACAAGGAATATTTAGTTCCGAATTAAAAAATAAAAAACTTCGTAATTCTAGACTGAATCAATGGAAAAATTGGTTAAGGGTTCATTATCAATATAATTTATCTAAAATTCAATGGTCTAAATTAGTAGCCCAAAAATGGCAAAATAGAGTTAATAAAGCCCCCCAAAAAGATTTAAACAAATGGTATTCATATGAAAAAGAAACTTATTCTCTATTACCAAATAAAAAAGAAAATTTTAAAAGACACTCTGAATATGACCTCTTCTCGTCTAAATCTATTAATTATGAAGCTAAGAGGAACTCCTACAGTTATGTATCATCATTACACGTAAACAATACCGAAGAGATTTCTTATAATTACAACATAGATAAACAAAAATTATTTGATGGGTTGGCAATTATACTTCTCAAGAATTATCTAGGAAAAGATGCTATTATGGCTAAAAATCCGGATAGAAAATATGCGGATTGGAAAATTATCCATTTTAGTGTTAGAAAGAAGCTCACTAGTGAGGCTTGGATCCATAGCACCAGTAATAAACAGACTAGTCACGATCAAAAAGTTGATAAAATGTATAAGAAATATCCTTTTTATCTCACAATTCATGAAGACATCAACCCCTTCAATAAAAAACAATTTGGTTGGATGGGAATGAATGAAGAAATACAAAGCAAGGCCATATCCGATTTTGAACTTTGGTTCTTCCCAGAAGTTATGTTACTTTATAATTCATATAAAATAAAACCCTGGGTCATACCCATAAAATTACTTTTTTTTTTTTTTCAGGGAAATGCACCGATTAGTACAAATAAAAACATCAATGAAAAAAAATATATTGAAGAAGATTATGCGGGATCAGTCATAAAAAATCATACAAATAAAAAGCAAAACACAAGCGCTACAGAAACAGAATTAGATTTTTTCCTACAAAATAATTTGCTTATTCAATTTAGAAATGATTCTTTTTTTAATCAACAACTAATCAATAATATCAAGGTATATTGTCTCCTGCTTAGACTGAGAAGCCCGCGAAAAGTTTTTATATCCTCTCTGCAACGAGGCGAAATGCTTTTCAATATAATGCTGAGTCACAAGGATGTCCATATTCCCGAATTGGTGAAAGGAGGGGGGGTTAGCATCGAACCGGTTCGTCTGTCTGTCAAAACGAATGGACAATTTATTAGATATCAAAGCATAAGTATTTCATTGGTTCATAAGAATAAAGATCGCATTAATCAAAGATATGGTGATAAAAATAATTTTTTTAAATCCCTTATAAGACATCAAAAAATAACTGGAAATAGAGATAAAAACGATTATGCTTTGCTCGTTCCCGAAAATATTTTATCACCTAGACGTCGGAGAGAATTGAGAATTGTAATTTCATTCAATTCAAGAAAAGGGAAGGGTGCGGGTCTAAATCCCATACTTTGGGATGGAACGAACGTAAAAAACTGTGTTAAATTTTTGGATACAAGCCCAAGTCTTGATATAGATAAAAATAAATTAAAAAAATTAAAGTTCTTTCTGTGGCCCACTTATCGATTAGAAGATTTAGCTTGTATGAATCGCTATTGGTTTGATACCACTAATAGCAGTAGTTTCGGTGTGTTAAGGCTACATATGTATCCACAATATCAATATCCACAATTTTAAAATAGACGACGATAAATTTTTGCTAGATATCAGATATCAGGTAACATATCTAATATTTCAAAGCAAACTAATACATACATGTAGTATCTTACATTCCATGATAATTCGATCTATAAATAAAAAAATCAACGGAATTTTTTTTTGAGAAAATTAAGAGTAGATAACTTAATTTAGTATACCCGATTCAAATGGTTAGCATTATTCTTTTTTATTATTTCTGATCAGTAAAATTAACAATAAAAAAATATCTTTAAACAATAAAAGGGGGAGCAATTTACGTTTTATGGTAAAAAATTCATTCATTTCAGTTTTTTTCCAAGAAAAAAAAGAAGAAAACCCGGGGTCTGTTGAATTTCAAGTATTAAGTTTCACTAATAAGATACGACGACTTACTTCACATTTGGAATTGCACAGAAAAGACTATTTATCTCAGAGAGGTTTACGTAAAATTCTGGGAAAACGTCAACGATTACTAGCTTATTTGTCAAAGAAAAATCGAGTACGTTATAAAGAATTAATTGGTCGGTTGGAAATTCGTGAGCCAAAAACTCACTAATTTTAATTTAAAAGAACTTTAATTATTTGATGTTCGATCTTGAATTTTTATTATTTTCGACAATTCGTGGAAGAATCAATCGGGGAAAAACCTATGAATGTACCAGCTACAAAAAAAGACCTCATGATAGTAAATATGGGTCCTCAGCACCCATCAATGCATGGTGTTCTTCGACTCATCATTACTCTAGATGGTGAAGATGTTATTGACTGTGAACCAATATTGGGTTATTTACACAGAGGAATGGAAAAAATAGCAGAAAACCGAACAATTATACAATATTTGCCTTATGTAACAAGGTGGGATTATTTAGCTACTATGTTCACAGAAGCGATAACCGTAAATGCACCAGAGCAGTTAGGAAATATTCAAGTACCGAAAAGAGCCAGCTATATCAGAGTAATTATGTTGGAGTTGAGTCGTATAGCTTCTCATTTGTTATGGCTCGGACCTTTTATGGCCGATATTGGGGCACAAACCCCTTTCTTCTATATTTTCAAAGAAAGAGAATTAGTATATGATCTATTCGAAGCTGCCACTGGTATGAGAATGATGCATAATTATTTTCGTATCGGAGGCGTCGCTGTTGATCTACCCCATGGCTGGATAGATAAATGTTTAGATTTCTGTGATTATTTTTTAACAGGGGTTGCTGAATATCAAAACCTTATTACACGAAATCCTATTTTTTTAGACCGAGTTGAGGGAGTAGGGATTATTAGCGAAGAGGAAGCAATAAATTGGGGTTTATCAGGACCAATGCTACGAGCTTCCGGAATAAAGTGGGATCTTCGTAAAGTTGATCATTATGAGTGTTATGACGAATTTAATTGGGAAATCAAATGGCAAAAAGAAGGGGATTCGTTAGCTCGTTATTTAGTACGAATCGGCGAAATGACGGAATCTATAAAAATTATTCAACAGGCTCTGGAAGGAATTCCAGGAGGGCCCTATGAGAATTTAGAAAACCGATGCTTTGATATAGTAAGGGATCCAAAATGGAATGATTTTGAATATCGATTCATTAGTAAAAAGCCTTCGCCCACTTTTGAATTGTCGAAACAAGAACTTTATGCGAGAATCGAAGCACCAAAGGGAGAGTTGGGCATTTTTTTGATAGGAGATCAAAGTGTTTTTCCTTGGCGATGGAAAATACGACCGCCAGGTTTTATCAATTTGCAAATTCTTCCTCAGTTAGTTAAAAGAATGAAATTGGCTGATATTATGACGATACTAGGTAGTATAGATATCATTATGGGAGAAGTTGACCGTTGAAATGATAATTGATCGAACAGAAATACAAGATATCAATTCTTTTTACAGATTGGAGTCTTTAAAGGAGATCTATGGGATCATATGGATGTTTATACCTATTTTGACTCTTGTATTGGGAATAACAATAGGTGTACTAGTAATTGTGTGGTTAGAAAGAGAACTATCCGCAGGGATACAACAACGTATTGGACCTGAATATGCCGGCCCTTTAGGAATTCTCCAAGCTATAGCAGATGGGACAAAACTACTTGTTAAAGAAAATATTATTCCATCTAGAGGAGATAGTGGTTTATTCAGTATCGGACCATCGGTAGCGGTCATATCAATTTTACTAAGTTATTCAGTAATTCCTTTTGGTTATCATTTTATCCTAGCTGATATAAATATCGGGGTTTTTTTATGGATCGCTATTTCAAGTATTGCTCCTATTGGACTTCTTATATCAGGATATGGATCAAATAATAAATATTCCTTTTTAGGTGGTTTACGAGCAGCTGCTCAATCCATTAGTTATGAAATACCATTAACTCTATGCGTGTTATCAATATCTCTACGTGTGACTCGTTGAGACATAAACTTTTGACTATTTCCGTTCTTTCGCGGAAAGCGTTGAATAGATAGTCTCCGTTTTTTGTTCATCGTTAGTGTTGATGAACTAAATCAGATAGTTCTCTGAGTGAAAAAAAACAGCTTATAAGTTTGCAGTAAGAAGTCGAGTCTCATTTCCTATGTACCAGGATTAAGCAAAAGTAAATATAAGCAGTAGAGACTGTTTACCCCAAGATTGGTTGGTTGGGCATCATGGCTTGAAGCGGGTTCACAAGATCAACTGTATGGGGTTTTCATTAGCGTTTGGCTATATTACCCGACTACCATAACAGGCGATTGGGCAAAAATGAGTGGATGGTTAGAAACACCAAATTACACAAGGGATTAGTAATAGAGATTATGTAAATTATACAAAGGGCCGTTTCCGCATAAAAGGAAGACCAATTGGGGCTTTACGTTAGTAGAAATGATCAGGTAGTACTCCCCATGATTCCGATCCAGAGTATGCTCCTATCCACCGATTAAAGAAATTACTATCAAGAACGAAATAATCCTTTACTTTTTTTGAATCCACTTTTTAGAAACAAGAATAGGAACGAAAAGGTAGAAAGACTGCAATTACAATAAAAAATGAATAAAAAAAGAGAGAGAAAGATCTTTATTCTTTAATTTATATAGAAAGCAAATTCTTGGCATTATTTATGAACTAATGTAATATCTAATTCTTTTTCGTAATTGAAAAAGCTGGGTTCAAATATCTATGAATATTTATAGAAGGAGTATTTTATTGAAGGTTTAAGTTATTACTCAAAAAAACATTCTAAATTATTAAAGGATGAGATCAATTCAGAAGTACTTTTTTTTGTTTTATTATAGCAGACAGAATTACATTGGTCTAATTCGGGACCTCTCAATAGATTTTTACTCGATCTAGAACATATCGCCATTAAAGAATGCCGATCCGGTCCTTAGATTTCTTTGTGGTCCTGGAGGAGCCGTATGAGGTGAAAATCTCATGTACGGTTCTGTAATAGCGATGGGAACAGTGATGTTATCACCGACTATAATTATCTAACAGTTCAAGTACAGTTGATATAGTTGAGGCACAGGCAAAATATGGGTTTTGGGGATGGAATTTGTGGCGTCAACCTATCGGGTTTATCGTTTTTATAATTTCCTCCCTAGCAGAATGTGAGAGATTACCCTTTGACTTACCAGAAGCAGAGGAAGAATTAGTAGCGGGTTATCAAACTGAATATTCTGGTATCAAATTTGGTTTATTTTATGTTGCTTCTTATCTAAATCTACTAGTTTCTTCATTGTTTGTAACAGTTCTTTACTTGGGTGGGTGGAATCTCTCTATTCCGTACATGTTTATTCCTGAACTATTTGAAATAAATAAAGTAGGTGGCGTCTTTGGAACCACAATTTTTCTCTTTATTACATTAGCTAAAACATATTTGTTCTTGTTTATTCCTATCACAACAAGATGGACTTTACCTAGGTTAAGAATGGACCAATTATTAAACCTTGGATGGAAATTTCTTTTACCTATTTCTCTAGGTAATCTATTATTAACAACTTCTTCCCAACTCCTTGCACTGTAAATACACTATCACGACCTGTCCCAAACAAGAGAAAAAAAAATTCGATATATTCACGATATGTTCCCCATGGTAACCGGGTTCATGAATTATGGTCAACAAACAGTCCGAGCTGCAAGATACATTGGTCAAAGTTTTATGATTACCTTATCGCACGCAAATCGTTTACCTGTAACTATTCAATATCCTTATGAAAAATTAATCACATCGGAACGTTTCCGCGGTCGAATCCACTTTGAATTTGATAAATGCATTGCTTGTGAAGTATGTGTTCGTGTATGTCCTATAGATTTACCTGTTGTGGATTGGAAATTGGAAACGAATATTAGAAAGAAACGATTGCTTAATTACAGTATTGATTTCGGAATCTGTATTTTTTGTGGTAATTGCGTTGAGTATTGTCCAACAAATTGTTTATCAATGACTGAAGAATATGAACTTTCTACTTATGATCGTCACGAATTGAATTATAATCAAATAGCTTTGGGTCGTTTACCAATGCCAGTAATTGACGATTACACAATTAGAACAATTTTGAATTCGCCTCAAAGAAAAAATACGTCAACCCCATGATTAAAAAATTTTAGTTTTATTTTTCCTTGGTCAATAACTACAATAGAAATCCCAATAATTAGTTGATGAGAATCGAGGCGTCATTTGGAGTTAAAATCGAGTGATATATCATCTATCAGTAATTTTTTTAACATATATAGCTCCCATTTTTAATTGATTATTCTGATAAAAAACGAGATTGATTCAATTATTGGATACACATCAATCCACACTCATTAGAATTTCTTAGCATTTAGAATTAAATTCATAAAAACATATCATAAAAAAATAGGGTCCATTTCCTGGTCAGGTCAATAAGATCATGAAAGATTTTTTATTTATTTCTTATTTTACATAAAATGGATTTACCCGGATCAATACATGATTTTCTTTTAGTCTTTCTAGGATTGGTTATTATATTAGGAGGTTTAGGGGTGGTATTACTTACTAATACAATTTATTCTGCCTTTTCATTGGGATTGGTTCTTGTTTGTATATCTTTATTATATATTTCATCAAACTCCCATTTTATAGCGGCCGCACAGCTCCTTATTTACGTGGGAGCTATAAATGTTTTAATCATATTTGCTGTGATGTTTATGAATGGTTCAGCATCTTACAACGATTTTACTCTTTGGACTGTTGGGGATGGGGTGACTGCGATGGTTTGTGCAAGTATTTTTGCTTCACTAATTACTATTATTACAGATACGTCATGGTACGGTATTATTTGGACTACAAGATCAAACCAGATTATAGAACAAGATTTTTTAAGTAATAGTCAACAAATTGGGATTCATTTATCAACAGATTTTTTCCTTCCATTTGAACTCATTTCCATAATTCTTTTAGTTGCTTTGATAGGTGCAATTGCTATGGCTCGTCAGTAATAAATCGTT